TACTATATCCATGCGAATGATGTCCCCTATCTCTATGAAATGAAGGAATTATTCTATTATTGATTCATAATCATAGTAGAATCAATGGTGCAGAGTCAAAATAGGATTCTTACTTATGGCTCTTTATGAAACAATTTCAGGAATCCGCTCATAAAAAGTTCCTAGATTTCTTATTCAATAGAATTCTATTGAAATAGAAAGAATTGAAAAAAAAAAAAGAAAATATACAAATAGAAAGAAGAGCCATCCAACCATTCTGATTAAATTTAGGAGCAGTACTCAGAGCCTCTAGTGAGTCTGGATACAAAGTATCTTCAGTTCTTTGCCACAATTATGAAATGAATTTACCATCAGCCTATCCAATCTAATTTCATCGCAAACAGAGTGAGTAGACACTACTTCAATATTAAGAAAGCTCTAGTGTAAAATAATAAATTTGATTCAATTCAGAATAGCCCAAATCAATCATTGCCACAATTATGAAATGAATTTACCATCAGCCTATCCAATCTAATTTCATCGCAAACAGAGTGAGTAGACACTACTTCAATATTAAGAAAGCTCTAGTGTAAAATAATAAATTTGATTCAATTCAGAATAGCCCAAATCAATCATTAATAAGATTGGGTTGCTTCAGATTTATGGGTACCCTTTTGAGCCACACTCAGAACCCAGATTTTGAGAAAAGAGATGACAGTCTTTTAGAGGCCCTACGGGTTCTCAAAATCAAGTATCGACAGACCTAGCCCTTGCCTATGCTTTTGCGGGGCGAGAATTCGTCAAGTTCGATCAACAGGATTAATAAATTTCAAGTATTTTTTGTTGATCAGGCGACACCCAGATTCGAACTGGGGATAAAGGATTTGCAGTCCCCCGCCTTACCACTTGGCCATGTCGCCAAATTCCATCCAAAATGGATAAAGAAAGAAATTCTATAGAATTAGACTTATTTCTAGAATTCTATTTATTATTATTCTATTTCTATTCCTCTCCTCATTTTGTTTTGATTTGAATTTTTTAATTTCTTTTATTTTTGGATCTTGAATCCCATTGTACTTCTCCTTTTCTAAAAAATAATCCCTCTTTTTTATTGGATCCTGTTTCTATTCTTTTCTTCGATTGATTTTATCTCAAAACATGCGTCGCTTAAAAACTTACCTTCTCTTTTCACTTTTCTATAGATCTATCGAATCTATAGAAAAGTGAAAAGATTTGCGGCCCCGGTCACAGACTGTAAAACGCGGGTCAATTTAGAATAATTAACTCTTTCTTTACTTCATTAACTATTTACTTAATTACTCTTTTACTCTTACTTACTTTTATTACTTTGAATTAGCGAACAGCTCTTAATTTTGTATCTCCATTTGTATTACCTTAATGGATGCAAAATCCAATTGATCTACGACTAATCATTATCAATTACATTATCAATTCTAATTATAAGAAAATATATGTGTATATGTAAACCCCAGAACAGTGTAAACTCAGAACAGAGATTTTTATACGTGGATACCAAGCCCGGGTCTATTTCTTATGCACATATCCCTATATAGGATCATCGTGCTTGAATATCTCATTGAATATGAATAGAAGATAGACATTCTGATAGATTGCGATTGATTTTTTATTTTTTTGTACCCCGATCATAATATCATAATAAAAGAATTAGGTATAAATTGGATAAATTTTGATATCCGATAAAAGACTCCATTAGCCTAAGTGACAGAATTTTTCCCAGGAATGCTTTATCAATTTCTATTTCTTTCTATTTGTACCTGGCTCAAGCTCAAATTCGAACTTGCATCGAAAATGCCCTCCATTTCTCTGTCTTGTTTCCGTTCATACGTATGATATATATGGATGGAGTTGACTAAAATTTTATGTGATTCAGTAAACAGAATATCCATTCCATCATTGCTAGATCAATCGGTAAGGTTCAATGAATAGTGAGCCAAGCCAATAATGGGATTTTTTCAATAAAGAAAAGAGGAAACTTCAGATTAAGATGATCCAAAATGGAAATGAGGGAATGTCCACAATACCTGGATTTAGTCAGATACAATTTGAGGGATTTTGTAGGTTCATTAATCAGGGCTTGACGGAAGAATTTCATAAGTTTCAAAAAATTGAAGATAAAGATCAAGAAATTGAATTTCAACTATTTGTGGAAACATATCAATTGGTAGAGCCCTTGATAAAAGAAAGAGATGCTGTATATGAATCACTCACATATTCTTCTGAATTATATGTACCCGCCGTCTTAATTTGGAAAACCGGTAGAAATATGCAAGAACAAACCGTTTTTATTGGAAACATCCCTATAATGAATTCTTTTGGAACCTCTATAGTAAATGGAATATACCGAATTGTGATCAACCAAATATTGCAAAGTCCCGGTATTTACTACCGTTCAGAATTGGAACATAACGGAAGAATCTCTGTCTATACCAGTACTATAATATCGGATTGGGGGGGAAGGTCGGAATTAGAAATTGATAGA